TCTTCTTTTCAATTATAATCGATGGAATCGACCAATGCGATATATAAAAAATAATAGATTTGAAAATGCTATAAGAAATGAAATGTCACAATATTTTTTTTCTACATGTCAAAGTTATGAAAAAAAAAAAAGATCTTTTTCATTTCCACCGAGTTTATCCACTTTTTGGGAAATGGTACAAAGAAAGGGACCCTTATTAATAATAAAAAAAGATGAATTATACAATCATTGGGTTTATACTAATCAAGAAAAAAAGAATAATCTAACCAATGAGTTGGTAAATAGAATTGAAACTATAGACAAAGAATCTTTTTTTGTCGATATACTAGAAAAAAAAATTAGATTGTGTAATGAGGGAAATAAAAAAGAATATTTGCGCCAAATATATGATCCTTTCTTGAACGGGCCGCATCGCGGAAGAATCCAAAAATTTCTTTCACCTTTAATTATAAATGAAATTGTAACAGAAAGGTTTATAGAAACAAATAAAATTCATACTATCTTTCTTACTGATACTCATCTCCAAAAATTTGAACAGAAAATGGATAGATTTGAAAAAAAAACATTATCAAAAAAAATGAGTTATTTCTTGACTTTAATCAATCAACTTGTTAGAGAAAGGGAATCTAATTTAAATTTAAAAAGATCTTTTTTATTTTCAGAACAAGAAAGCGTTGAGTTTGAAAAGGAAACAAACCTTTTCCAATTTTTATTCAATACAATTATAACCGATACTAATAATAAAAAAAGAAATAAAAAGATTATTGGAATAAAAGAAATTAGTAAAAAGGTACCTCGATGGTCGTATAAATTAATCAATGAATTAGAACAACAGGAAGGAGAGGGTGAAGAAGAAGTACCCATTGATCATGAAATTCGTTCAAGAAAATTAAAACGTGTAGTCATTTTTAGTGATAACGGGCAAAATAGTGATACTACTAATAAAGATACTAACAACCCCGATCAAACAGACGAAGTGGCTTTAATACGCTATTCACAACAATCGGATTTTCGGAGAGACATAATCAAAGGCTCTATCCGAGCACAAAGACGTAAAACAGTTATTTGGGAACTCTTTCAAGCAAATGTGCATTCTCTCCTCTTTTTGAACAGAATAGAAAATTTGAGTTTTTTTTCTTTTGATACCTCAGGACTAATGAAACTCATTTTTCGAAACTGGATGAGAGAGGGAGCAGAAATAAAAATATCAGATTATACAGAAGAAGAGAGAAAAGAAGAAAAAAAAAAAGAGAAGGACAAAAAAGAAGAAAACAAAAGAAAAGAGAAAGCACGAATCGAAATAGCAGAAGCTTGGGATACAATTCCATTTGCGCAAGTAATAAGGGGTTTAATGTTAATAACTCAATCAACTGTTAGAAAATTTATTCTATTACCTTCATTAATAATAGCTAAAAATATTGTCCGTATGCTACTATTGCAATTTCCTGAATGGTCTGAAGATTTAAAGGAATGGAAGAGAGAAATACATATTAAATGTACTTATAATGGTGTTCAATTATCAGAACGAGAATTTCCAAAAAATTGGTTACTAGACGGCATTCAGATAAAAATCCTATTTCCTTTTTATCTAAAACCTTGGCACAGATCTAAACTAAGGTATTCTTATCTAGATCAAAATCAAATGAAAAAAAAAGGTAAAAAAGATGCTTTTTGTTTTTTAACAGTTTGGGGAATGGAAACTGAAATCCCTTTTGGTTCTCCCCGAAAAAGGCCTTCCTTTTTTGAACCTGTTTTAAAGAAACTCGAAAAAACACTTGTAAATTTAAAAAAAAAATACTTTTTAATTTTACAAGTTTTAAAAGCAAGAACAAGGTTCTTTCTAACTATCTCAAAAAAAATAAAGGAAAGGTTTAGCAAAAATATTCTATTTTTAAAACTAATAATAAAAGAAATCTCAAAAATAAATATATTTATATTTAGTAGATTGAAAGAAGTAGATAAATCAAGCGAAACTAAAAAAGCAAACGATTCTATAATGGGTAATCAAATAATTAATGAATCTATGAATCAAATTAGATCTAGAAATTGGACAAATTTTTTACTGACAGAAAAAAAAATGAATGGTCTAACTGATAGAACAAGTACAATTAGAAAAAAAATAGAAAGAATTACAAAAGAAAAAAAAAAAGTGACTTCAGGAATAAATGTTAGTCCTAATACTAATAGTTGTAATGCTAAAAGATTTCAATTAACAAAAACGCTTTGGCAAATATTAAAAAGACGTAGTGCTCGATTAATCCGTAAATTTTATTTTTTTATAAAATTTTTCATTGAAAAGATATACATAGATATCCTTCTATCTATCATTAATATTCCCAGAATCATTAATATTCCCAGAATACATACAAAATTTTTTCTTGAATCAACAAAAAATTTTATTGATAAACCTATTTCCAATACTAAAAAAAATAACGAAAAAAGTAAGAAAACCAATCAAAATACAATTGACTTTATTTCAACTATACAAAAGCCCTTTTATAATATTAGTAATAATAATTCACAGAATTTTGATGAATTTTCTTCCTTCTCACAAGCATATGTATTTTACAAATTATCACAAGTTCAAGTTCTTAACTTGTTTAAGTTAAGATCTATTCTTGAATATCACGAAACATCCTTTTTTCTTAAAACTTCAATCAAAAATGATTTTGGCAGACAAGGAATAATTGATTCTAAATTCAAAGATAAGAAACTTCCGAACTTGAAAAAAAACCAATGGAAAGGCTGGTTAAGAGGTTATTATCAATATAATTTATCCCAGATTAGATGGTCTAAATTAATAGCACAAAAGTGGCGAAATAGCACCAAAAAATGTCGTACAATTCAAGATAAAAATTTAAACAAAGAAGTTTCATATGAAAAAGAACAATTAAGTTATTATAAAAAACAAAGTGATTACGAAATATATTTATTACCAAATCAGAAAGATAATTTTCAAAAATACTATAGATATAATCTTTTATTTTATAGATCTATTAATTATGAAAAGAAGGAGGACCCATCTATTTATAGATCACCATTGCAAGTAAATCAAACTCCAAAAAATTCTTATAATTACAATACACAAAAAAGAAAAAATTTTGCTAGATTAGCCTATATACCTATCAATAATTTTCTAGGAAAAAGTGCTAGTATATATATGGAAAAAAATACGGATCGAAAATATTTTGATTGGAAAATTCTCCATTTTTGTTTTAGAAAAAAAGTAGATATTGAAGCTTGGGTAAAGGTCAATACCAACAGGAATCAAAATACTAAGACCGAAGCTCCTAAGTATCAAATAATGGATAAAGTTGATAAAAAAGATCTTTTTTATTTTATGGTTCATCAAAATGAAGAAAGCAATTTATCCAAGCAAAAAAAAAAATGGGATTGGATGGGAATGAATGCGGAAATATTAAGTCATCCTATATCGAATCTAGAACTTTGGTTCTTCCCAGAATTTTTCCTATTTTATAATGCATATAAAATAAAACCCTGGCTTATACCAAGCAAATTCCTTTTTTTGAATTTGAATATAAATGAAAGTCTTAGTGAAAACCAAAACATGAATAGAAAACAAAAAGAACTTATACCGTCGAACGAAAAAAAATATTTTGAATTTGAATTCAAGAATAAAAAAGAAAAAGAATTTGAAAATCAAAGAGATCTTAGCTCAAATATACAAAACCAAGAAAACGAGATTGCAGAAACTTATTCGGAATCAGACATGAAAAAACTACAAAAGAAAAAACAATACAAGAGCAATACGGAAGCAGAACTAGATTTCTTCCTGAAAAGATATTTACTTTTTCAATTGAGATGGGATGGTGCTTTGAATCAAAGAATGATCAATAATATCAAAGTCTATTGTCTCTTACTTAGACTGAGAAATCAAAAAAAAATAACCCTATCCTCTATTCAAAGGAGAGAGATGAATCTTGAGATAATGCTGATTAAAAAGAATTTAACTCTTACAGAATTGATGAAAAGGGGGAGATTGATTATCGAACCTTTTCGTCTGTCTGTAAAAAAAGCGGGCCAGCTTATTATGCATCAAACTATAAATATTTCATTAGTTCATAAGAGTAGGCATCGTACTAATCAAAGATACCGAGAGCAAAGATATGTCGATAAGGAGGCTTTTGATAAATCCATTCGAAGCCATCTAATTGGAAATAAGCATTTTGATTTGCTTTTCCCTGAAAATATTTTAGCGTCTCGACGTCGTAGAGAATTGAGAATTCTAATTTGTTTCCATTCAAAGAATAGTCAAGGTATGGATAAAAATATAATATTTTGTAATGGAAATAATTTAAAAAGTTCTAATCAATTTTTGAATGAAAATAAAGATCTTGATAGACAAAAATTAATTAAATTAAAATTCTTTCTTTGGCCCAATTATCGATTAGAAGATTTATCTTGTATGAATCGCTATTGGTTTGATACAAATAATGGAAGTCGTTTCAGTCTGTTAAGGATACGTATGTACCCCACAATTGAAAGGTAATTAATGAAACTTTATGTCTGTACCATATCTGATATATGAAAGCAAACAAATGCACATATAACTTGTCTTACATTTTAGTCTAATATATGATACTAATTTAATGTAATAGGGTATCCATTATTTCTAAAAACGAATCAACAAACTATTCTGAATTTTAAGATTTAAACAATTCTCTTTTGAAAATGCAAAATAGACTCTTGTTTTGTATGCCTACCCGAATGCAAGTTTAATTGGATTGATTCTTTTTATTTAAAAAAGTGAGTTGATTATGTATACCAAATTAAACTCACTCACATTATTATTACTGATCGGTAAAATTCATATTTGTAAAAAGGGGGGATTATTTTATGGTAAAAAATTCATTCATTTCAGTTATTTCACAAAAAGAAAAAGAAGAAAACCCGGGGTCCGTTGAATTCCAAGTATTCTGTTTTACTAATAAGATACGAAAACTTACTTCCCATTTGGAATTGCACAAAAAAGACTATTTATCTCAGAGAGGTCTGCGGAAAATTTTGGGAAAGCGACAACGCCTGCTAGCTTATTTATCAAAAAAAAATAGAGTACGTTATAAAGAATTAATAGGTCAGTTGAATATTCGAGAGATAAAAACTCGTTAATTTGAAAAATTATTTTAATTTTGATGACTCTCTTTTGATTTTCAGCAATTCATGGAAGAATGAATCGGGAAAAACCTATGACTGCACCAGCTACAAGAAAGGACCTCATGATAGTCAATATGGGTCCTCACCACCCATCAATGCATGGTGTTCTTCGACTCATCCTTACTCTAGATGGTGAAGATGTTATCGACTGTGAACCAATATTAGGTTATTTACACAGGGGGATGGAAAAAATTGCAGAAAACCGAACAATTATACAATATTTGCCTTATGTAACACGTTGGGATTATTTAGCTACTATGTTTACAGAAGCAATAACTATAAATGCACCAGAGCAGTTGGGAAATATTCAAGTACCTAAAAGAGCTAGTTATATCAGAGTAATTATGTTGGAGTTGAGTCGTATAGCTTCTCATTTGTTATGGCTTGGACCCTTTATGGCAGATATTGGTGCACAGACTCCCTTCTTTTATATTTTTCGAGAAAGAGAATTAATATATGATCTATTCGAAGCTGCCACAGGTATGCGAATGATGCATAATTATTTTCGTATTGGAGGAATAGCTGCCGATCTACCTCATGGATGGATAGATAAGTGTTTGGATTTTTGCGATTATTTTTTAAGGGAGGTTGCTGAATATAAAAAGCTTATTACGCGGAACCCTGTTTTTTTAGAACGAGTTGAAGGGGTAGGCATTGTTAGTGAAGAGGAAGCAATAAATTGGGGTTTATCAGGACCAATGCTACGAGCTTCCGGAATACAATGGGATCTTCGTAAGGTTGATCATTATGAGTGTTATGACGAATTTGACTGGGAAGTCCAATGGCAAAAAGAAGGGGATTCATTAGCTCGTTATTTAGTACGAATCAGTGAAATAACAGAGTCTATAAAAATCATTCAACAGGCTCTGGAAGGAATTCCGGGAGGGCCCTATGAGAATTTAGAAACCCGGCGCTTTGCTGGAGTAAGAAATACCGAATGGAATGATTTTGAATACCGATTCGTTAGTAAAAAACCTTCTCCTACTTTTGAATTGTCGAAGCAAGAACTTTATGTAAGAGTCGAAGCTCCAAAAGGAGAATTGGGGATTTTTATGATAGGAGATCAGAATGTTTTTCCTTGGAGATGGAAAATTCGACCGCCGGGTTTTGTCAATTTGCAAATTCTTCCTCAATTAGTTAAAAGAATGAAATTGGCTGATATTATGACGATACTAGGTAGCATAGATATCATTATGGGAGAGGTTGATCGTTGAAATGATAATTAATACAACAGAAGTAGAAGCTATCAATTCTTTTTCTAGGTTGGAATTCTTAAAAGAAATCTATGGCATCATATGGATGTTTGTCCCTATTTTAACTACCGTATTAGGAATTACAATAGGCGTACTCATTATTGTTTGGTTAGAAAGAGAAATATCCGCCGGGATACAACAACGTATTGGCCCTGAATATGCCGGCCCATTGGGGGTTCTTCAAGCTCTAGCAGATGGGACAAAATTGCTTTTCAAAGAGAATCTTCTTCCATCTCGAGGAAATATGAGTTTATTTAGTATTGGCCCCTCCCTAGCTGTCATATCTATTTTGTTAAGTTATTCAGTAATTCCTTTTGGCTATCATCTTGTTCTAGCCGATCTCAGTATAGGCGTTTTTTTATGGATTGCTATTTCAAGTATTGCTCCCATTGGACTTCTTATGTCAGGATATGGATCAAATAATAAATATTCTTTTTTAGGTGGTCTACGAGCTGCTGCTCAATCAATTAGTTATGAAATACCATTAACTCTATGTGTGTTATCAATATCTCTACGTGTGATTCGTTAAAACAGAAACTTTCTTTTATTTCATTTTTCGTTTCTAGTAAAAAAGTTAAATGAATTGAATCCATTTTTATTTTTTGATTCATCAGTTAAATTGATGAACTAAACCAGATAGTTATATGAGTGAGAGAAAACAGCTTAAAAATTCGCAGTAAAAAATGGAGTCTCATTGCCTATGTACAAGAGTTAAATGAAAAGGAAACAACAGTCTATACTGTTTAACCCCAAGCTTTTGATTGATTAGTCATCATGGCTTGAAGCGGGTTTAAAATAAAAGAGCCAACTCTAGAAAATTTTTATTATCTATTCCCGTAGTTGTATTACTATAAGAATCAAAAGGGATTGAGCAAAAAAGAGTGGATGATTAGGAACACCAAGATACAAAAAGGATTAGTAATGTAAATAATGAAAATTATCCAACCGGATATTTCGACATCAAGAAAATCCAATTGGGGCTTTAAGTTAGTAGAAACGACCAAGTAGTACTCCCCATGATTTCGATCCAGAGTATGCTCCTATCCCCGATTAAGTAAATAACTATCAAGAA